CATGGGCTCTAATTTAAATTATTCAAAAGAATTTTCTTGATATCAAAATTGAAAATAAATATATGGAAAGAATTTGCGTCCAATAGGATTTGAACCTATACCAAAGGTTTAGAAGACCTCTGTCCTATCCATTAGACAATGGGCGCTTTTCATCCGTATTTGGCCCCTTTCAATCTTTTGTTTGCAATTCTATATTTAATCATGCACTCCTACTAATATAAGATCGATAGAGTATAGAAATTCTATACTAATTTCGACTAAAAAACTATAAAGCGGGTAGCGGGAATCGAACCCGCATCGTTAGCTTGGAAGGCTAGGGGTTATAGTCGACGCCGATTTAGCGTTTTGGACGTCTCTAATTCAAAACCGAACATGAAACTTTGGTTTTATTCGGCTCCTTTATGGATGTGAACAAAATTAGAAATAAATTCTACCCATAACATCTATGTCAGTTTTTTGTCTTAATACAGACAAATACTTTCTAGATGATCCCTCTAGAAGAGAGTGATTCTAACAATCTTTCTAGTTACTTCGTTCTTTATTTTTATTTGAAAAGATCCTGAGGAAAGTTATTTTGTTTCTACCGAGCTAACAATAGGTTGATGTCTCTAGTAAAACAAAGTCACCATTTAATAGCTATTTTGAGTCAACTTCTTCTCTACAAATATATAAAATAGAAAATGGAAGATTTAGTTACGATTAGAAACCTCCTTTTGCTTTTCATCCATGGACCCTTTTACTTATTAAATTCAAAATTATGTTTCGCAATTTTATAATCCAATTTAGCATTCGCACTTTATAAGTGACTATTGGATAGAAATCGCGATAATTTTTATCTTTTTTCTCGAATATGTGATTGAGAGAGAAAGGATTTAATCCTTTTATTTTCTATTTTAATTTTAGGAAATAAAGTTTTTGATCGGAATAGGAATCAAACCGAAAGCAAAGATCCTTTAACTATTAAAGGGTTAGAAAAACGAATCACACTTTTACCACTAAACTATACCCGCTACAGTGTGATTATTGTATACAACTGAACCTTTTGTCGAACAGGGAAATTGGGCAGAATAAGCATAATAGTAAATTAATAAAGTGAGTATCCTCTCAAAAGAATCAAAATTAGAGTTTTGACCTTTTTTGTTTTCGTGTACGGAACTAGCATTTCTTCCCTTTTTATTGTTGCTTGAAGATTTTGTATTCCGCTTTCTGATTTTATAGAATACTACGCTGTTTTCCAATCAGATAAATAAGAATGATTTATCTAGAATTTATTTAATTTTAAATAAAAATTGGTTTTGTTTGAACAAACAAGGCCCGGTTAGGGGCTGAACAGGCCGGGCCGTGGTAATAAAAAAAGACTTCTCCCTTTTTTTGATCTTGTTCAAAGGACCCGTCTTTCTTTTTTTTTATTGTTTTGTTGGCACTTTATAGCCCCTTTTTTTTTAACGAAATAAAATTGCTGCTAAAAAGTGTACATATTTATATAATATCTATATAATAGAGAACGAAATATTCTTTACTTTTTGTGTAATTTAACAGCGTCTTCAATTGGGAGAGATGGCTGAGTGGACTAAAGCGACGGATTGCTAATCCGTTGTACGAGTTATTCGTACCGAGGGTTCGAATCCCTCTCTTTCCTCTTCCGTTGATGACTTGATTTTTTTTTCCAAATTGTCAAAATACTTTTTGTTCCTAGTTAAACGTAAAAAAAAGATACCTTTTATTCTTCACGTCCAGGATTACGTCCTGGATCATTAGATAGAAATCCAAAGATGAAGAGAGAAACAAAAAATATCACTACTGTGTAAACGAAGAGTTTGAGAGTAAGCATTCTAAAATCTCCAAGATAATTTTTTTTTTTTCAAAAAAAAAAAATAGAATAGGTCCTACAGTTTTCTACCGCATCTCCTCTGTGAATACCAATAACCAAATTCGAAATAGAAAAGGATTTTCAGAAATTTATTATTAATAAAAATGAAAAAATAAAGTGGGGGAAGCCGGTTTTATTCCGAGTAACCAAGAAGGTGAATTGAGAGGTTCGTACTCTGATTTTAAAATGAAATATCTTATCGAAAACTTACAGCAGCTTGCCAAACAAAAGCTAAGAGAAAAAATAGCAGAGGTATGACGGGCATAACATCTACGATTGGATTCAAAAAAGCATAGGCCTCGGGCAAATTTCCGAAGAAAAAGCTACTTGAATCTGAAAAAAAGGCATAATGGCAGATCCCTATCAAACTACAAATATTAAGCATAGCAGACGTTTTGTTCTGTGAGATAATTCCATTTTGATTGAGTTCTTTATATAATTAAAAAAAAATTTTTAATAATATAAATATAAGGAAAAGGTAAAATGAAGGGAGACAAAGAGTCCCTCCTTTCTTTTGAATCCGCCCAATCAAAAGTCCTCCAATTCTCAAAAGAGAATAGAAGAAATCATACTTTTCATACAATATCTTACTTGAATTCTATCTAATGATCAATAAATTATGTTACATTCTATATTGACACGTATTAAAATTAAAATATTACTAACAATTTAATCTACTCTATAGCTATTTATCTTGGAGTTGACCAGAAATCAATATTAATATTATTGATTATTCGTGTCGAATAGAAATCTAAATGGGGCGTGGCCAAGTGGTAAGGCAACGGGTTTTGGTCCCGCTATTCGGAGGTTCGAATCCTTCCGTCCCAGAGCATATCCTTTATTCCTAGGGGTCTTCAAATTTTTTCTTTTTTATTATCCTAACACAACTTTTCCATTTTTTTCAATTTCACTAAGATATAAAATAGGGGGTGAAATTCAATTAAATTCTTTTGAGTTCCCGCTCTATTGACAACAGTGTATTCAACAAATATAATTTATCGTGATAAGTCAAGTTCGATCTCTGTCATATGAGTTTTTTTTTTACTTTATTTCATTTAAATGGTGGATTCTTTGATACATGGGTGATACGAAAGCTTCTTTTGTTTGGTTGAAAAGGTAGATAAGGGAGAAGATTCTCCTATAAATTTTTATATTTTACTATCCTTTTTTTATCTTTATCTGATAATTTCTTGTATTTTTATTTCTTTCAAATTAATACAAAGTATGTTGCGGTTTGTTTATTAGTTCAACTATTTAATTTTTTTGAATCTCTTTATTGAATTTATTTTTATTCGGATTGTATCTATACTCCTTTTTATTATCTTATCCACCCATTATCAAATTCTTTTGGGTTGCTAACTCAACGGTAGAGTACTCGGCTTTTAAGTGCGGCTAGGATTTTTTACACATATGGATGAAGCAAGGGATTCGTCCATACCATCGGTAAAGTTTGGAAGACTACGACTGATCCTGAAAGGGGATGAATGGAAACAACAGCATGTCGTATTGATGGCGATTTCAAATAATATTTAATTCTTGCCGGATGGGTGTTCGAGGTATTGGAATGGAACAAAATAAAGTTCGGTCGGGTTAATAAAATAAATGGATAGGGCCCTACGGTTTCAATTAATTATTTAATTATAAAGAAAGACAAAGCAACGAGCTTTTATTCTGAATTTGAATTAGGTCCTGATCTAATTAGACGTTAAAAATAAAAATATATATATATTAGTACTGATATGGGGAGGAGTTCTTTACCCATGGGTAAATTCTCGATTTTTCAATGAATCCTAACTATTGTAGTTCTCCATTTTAATTATAAAATGGAGATGTGTGTGTATAAGAACCGGTAGATTGATAAAGAAAGTTTTTCCAAAATCAAAAGAGCAATTAGTTTGAAAAAAGAAAGGATTTCTAGCCACCTTGTTATCCTATAAGATCGAAGAAAAATGGAAAAGCGAGAGGATAGGGAATTCATTGATAGGTTTACTTGTGTCCAGGGTATCTATTGTTACTATAAATACCGTGTTTTATCTGTATTGCACTATGTATCATTTGATAACCCCAAATCTTCTACCTTTGATTCAAATATAACTTCAAATGGAGAAAATGCGACGATATTCACAATTTGATAGATTTCAACAGCAAGACTTTCTATATCCGCTTAGCTTTCAGGAGTATATTTATGCACTTGTTCATGATCATAGTTTAAATCGATCAATTTTTTTGGAAAATCCAGGTTATGACAATAAATCCAGTTTCCTGATTGTAAAACGTTTAATTAATCAACTGGATCGACGGAATCCTTTTCTTATTTCTGCTAATGATTTTAAACAAAATCCCCTTTTTTGGCGCAACAAGAATTTGTATTCTCAAATGATATCCGAGGTATTTTCGTTTATTGTGGAAATCCCGTTTTCTATAAGATTAATACCTTATGAAGAACAGAAGGGTATATTAAAATCTCAAAGTTTACGATCAATTCATTCAATATTTCCTTTCTTAGAGGACAATTTTTCACATTTTCATTCTGTGTTAGATATACGAATACCCCATCCGATCCATCTGGAAATCTTGGTACAAATCCTTCGTTGTTGGGTAAAAGATACTCCTTCTTTGCATTTATTACGATTCTTTTTCCACGAATATAGGAATTGGAATAATCTTAGTGTTACAAAGAATCCCAGTTTTGCTCTTTTAACAAAAACAAATCAAAGATTATTCGTCTTCTTATATAATTCTTATGTATATGAATACGAATCAATTTTAATTTTTCTCCATAACCAATTTTATCGTTTAAGATCAATATCCTTTGGAGATCTTCTTGAGCGAATCTATTTCTATGTAAAAAGAAAGATCGAAAGCCCTACCGAAACCTTTGCTAAGGACTTTCGGATTAATCTATGGTTGGTCAAAGATCCTGTCATGTATTATGTTAGGTATCAAGGAAAGTCTATTCTGTTTTCGAAGGGTACATCTCCTTTCCTCAATAACTGGAAATATTACCTTGTAACTTTTTGCGAAAGTTATTTTGACTTGTGCTTTCACTCGCAAAGGGTCTATATAAAGCAATTAGCTAACGATTCCCTTGACTTTATGGGCTATCTTGTAAATGTGCGATTAAAATCTT